TAGATGAGACATCCTGCAAATCATTTCGATACTAATCTTACTCTAGAAAAAGAAAATTTCAAGCAAAAAAAAGACTCTTAATGCTCCGGGCGAAAAGATGAAATCTTGGATTTTTGCGCATATCCCAATCCTTATTGATTATTTCATCACAGTTAAAATTTTCTTTTTTTTACTTTTTTTATAAGTTCATTGAAGAAGTTTTATTTACTCAGTAAGTTACTCCCACCCCTTTTTTTGTTTGTCCACTACTTCTTATGAATCGAAACAAACTAGTTCCGATAGAACTGGAAAATCAAATAAATAGTAATCTTTGACGAACAGGATCAAGAATCATTATTATTTCCACACAAGAAAAGGAATTTTCCACCCTTTTCTTGTGTGGAAGATTAGGAAGACGAGTAATCCCTCCTAGAATCATTTGTTCCTTTCATTTATCCGCGTGTATTCTCCTCCTACTTATGCCTATTATCTATTAGAATTCGATTCTATTAGGTACAAAAAAACTATTGATGCATTACATGGCATTTACAATCTGCCAATGGGAGGCCTAACATAGTCACAACACTCCCATTTTGATTGAAAAAAAGAAGGGGGGATCAAGTAGTCTTCTTCGCAATATACATACTATTGCTAGGAATGGGATACAAGCAATTTCCGGCATCTCGCAGAAAAACAGTATAAACAAAGCAAGCAAAACATTTTCCATGATTTTTTTGAATCATACATAATTGCATCGATCACAACAATTCGGCTCTTTTTACCAACTTGATGAATCCGTGGATCTAGAAATTCATTTCGGACAATTGAACCTTCTCAAACTGTTTCTTTTTTAGAACCAAAAAGATTTGTGCCAGAATAACAGATGCCAAGAAGAACAACAAACCTTGGACACGTAATGGATCTTGAAGTACTATTTCTGCATCTCCCTGACCAAATCCACCCACATTGGGATTACTCGTTAATGGTTGATCAAGCTTGATAGATTCACCCTCTGAAACAAGAAGTTCTGGTCCTGGAGGTATAATATCAACCACTTGGTGTCCATCCGATGCGTCAGCTATGGTTATTTCATACCCCCCTTTTTCTTTACGTACTATTCTGCTTACTATACCTGCTGCTGTAGCATTATAGACTGTATTGTTACTCTTGTTCCCATCGGGATAAATCTGACCTCTTCCCCTGTTCCCACCTACATATATGGGATACTTTAAGAAGTGAACGTCTTTCTTAGTAGCAGGGTCCGGGGAAAGAATGGGAAAGACGATTTCACTATATTTCTGACCAGGAACAGGACCTACCACAAGAATATTTCTTTTAGTGGGGCGATAACTCTGAAAAGACAGATTGCCTATCTTTTCTTTCATCTCGGGAGAAATACGATCGGGGGGAGCTAATTCGAATCCCTCGGGTAAAATAAGAACAGCCCCCACATTCAAAGCCCCCTTTTTCCCATTAGCAAGAACTTGTTTCAGTTGCATATCATAAGGGATTCTAACAACTGCTTCAAATACAGTATCAGGAAGCACAGCTTGTGGAACCTCAATATCCACGGGCTTATTAGCTAAATGGCAATTGGCGCATACAATACGCCCAGTTGCTTCTCGTGGATTTTCATAACCCTGCTGCGCAAAAATGGGATATGCATTTGAAATAGATGTCCGAGTTATGACATATATCATGATCGATACGTAAATGAATCGAGTCATCTGTTCCTTTACCCAAGAAAAGGTATTTCTATTTTGCATGGTCCAATTATTGATCCCGGAAATTTCTACAATAAATTAGGTAGGTAGCTAGTATAGTTCCCTATCCACGATTCTGCCATTGTACTGGAGGGGGAATCCCTTAGACGGGTAGAAGTATAAAGAGTGAGTCAGATTAAAAATGGTTTGTTTATGTACGAAGTAACATTCGGATTTGATTGATATCGGCAGATCAAATGAGTTCTTCATTCATTCATTGAATGATAAACCACTACAAGTGAAGGAGATACACGATTTAAATAATGGAAGATCCAATATTTCAAAATTGTATCTAGAATGACTGGAAAAGTGGAAACAAGACCAGATATAATTTGATTATTATGAGCAAATCCAAAATCTTTGTAGACCGAACCAATCATTAGTTCCCAACCATGGGGCGAGTGGAATCCGATACATAAATCAGTTAATAAAAGAATAGAAAAAGCTTTTATTGTGTCGCTTAAGTTATAGAGGAATTCCTGAACCCAAGAATTAAGAATGACAAGTTCTTCATTACCCAGAATAGAATAACCACTTAGAATAGCAAAACAGATTATATTTGTCGAGAAATGCAAAATTATATGGATATGATCTTCATTGTGCATTTTGACCAATTGTATTGTTTCTTTGTGGATTCCTATACGAAGCTTTTGTATCTGTGTCTCCGGGTACTCCTTTATCATTTCGTCCAACAGGAATAGTTGTTCTAATTCTATGAATCTTTCTAGAACGTTCTTCTCTTGAATATCATTCAAAAAAGTTTCGGATTGCCTTGTATTCCACCAATTAGTAACTAAAGGTTCCAGACTTTTATTAAATGAGAGAGAGATCCACCAGGGCAAAAAGACTATAGATGCAAGATATGGGAGGGGAGTCAATGCTTTCTTTTTTGGCACTTTTAATCTGTTCTGTAAATTGTTAATGAAACTGCTTCATTCGCCGACTCTATCTGATCCGATATTTCTATGAAGCATGAGTTCTATAACAAGGTATGGAACCTATGGATCGGATCTATTCCTTCTTTTTTTTTTTGAATTGTTTAGTCCTTGGATCTAGAAAGAATATAGAAATAGAATAAAGGTCCGTTTCGAATGAAGAAATAATCAAGTTCCCAGATATCTCAATTGGTCAAATTCGAACCAATTGTATCTTCATTTGTTCCTTTCGATGAATGCCCGAAAAACCACTTGAAGTAATGAATATTATTCGGATTTCGAGACGAAAGAACTCCCCCTGGATCAATCAATTATTTCGAAATGTTTCACTGGCTACCCACAGCCCAGGAATAATTGAGGGGATATTTCTGAAGAATATTGATGATGAAATCCGAAATGGGTGGCAAAACAAGGGAGAAATTGAATAGTTATGAGAGATCCAATCGTTTGGTCATCAAGGAGCAAAAGAAAGGATAAAAAAAAAGAAACATCGATTGATGAAAGAGAGATAATTTACGAGATACGATCCATCTGTATCTAACGTATCAATTCAAAATATTGGTCCTAAAAAGATGAATTCTGTACTGTATTCCGAAATGTTCTGATATGTGTGATGAATACATACTTATTAGATTTGTTACTAGTATGAAAGAATTGAGTTTAGTTCCATATGTAAAAAAAAGAGTTTTTGTTTTGGTGGATAAAAATAGCTTCTTATTATGGTTGTTCCGTATTCGTCCGCCTGCTTTATTCTATGGGCCACAACACAACGGTATTACCAACGGAACGGGGGAAATAGAATCGAACATGTTTTGCTCGAATAAACGTTCCGAAGAAACTTCAGTTATATTAAAAAGGGGATTCCTGAGTTCCTTCCCTCATGCGGAGAAAGCATTCATTCTTCAGTTCATTTCAAAATACTTCAATTGGTACGCGCAAGAAATAGGCCGATTCAGCAGCTTTTTGTTCAATTTCTCGTGGAGTAAAATTCTCATCGGTACGAGTCAAGGGAATGGCTCCCTGGCCTCTGATTTCCATATAAAGGACACGACGAGGATAAAGACCCTCTTTAACTTCCATTCTGATTGACTGGATATCTCTCATAAGGAATCGAAGGAAGATGCGACGATTTATTCCAGGAAATCCCCAACGAAAAATACACACTATTCCTTCTTTTCTATCAAAAAGATCATAACCACTACCTACATTCCACGAAATTGTGCACCACAAATAGGAACTAATGAACAGACCGGCGATCCCATAGAAAGACATCACGATTCCTTGGGGAAAAAAAAGGATTTCCTGAGAGGGAAATACGGATATCAGATTTCTACCAAGATAACTGGAAGTTCCAACCAATAAGAATCCTAGTGAACCTAAAAAAAGGATACAGGCCCAGCAGAAATTACTTGTTTTTCGAGACCCCGTTACAAGTTCTATCCATATACGTTCGGATTGCCAGTTCATACTCGATCCAGTTGCATTCTATTGCAATTGAGATAATAGAATAAGCCAAATGAATTTGACTTTACTTTTTTTTGTTTTGATCCCGAAGTAACTCTCATCAACTAGCACTATTATGATGTAAACCATTAGGAGTAATTCATCGAATTGGTTAGATATAAAATAATAACATCCCCTTCATATGATCCCACTATGTATATCTACATACATATAGATACATTGACTTTCTATTTCAGATATTCGCTGATCTATTTGAAAACAAAAACAGCTATACCCACATATAATATACATGCATTTATCCATATATCATGGATCTGCATGCATAACAATAACAGCTTTTTTATTTGTGCTCGGAGGGAGTCACATGTCGTACCGTACCCTATTCCACTAAAAGATATCTGTATTATGATCCAAGTCCAAGTGTTAAAATAAATTGATGAGATTTGATCCCATCGGATCTAAACAATCTTGTTTTTTTGAACATGAAGAGATAAAGAAGCCATTGCAATTGCCGGAAATACTAGGCCCACTAAAGGCACAAAAATAGAGGGTAAATTGAAATCTGTCATAGAATAGGTGCCTCGATTTAATATTTGTACTTGTTAGAAATATATCTTATGATAAGTATATTTATTATAAGTATATAATAAGTGCAAGGAATGTAGAACTAAATAAGTGTACCTATTCATCTTTCTACACAAAATAGATGTATGATAATCCGCTTTTTTATTCTTGTTCTCCCGTCCTTATCTTATAATAAAGAGTTTCTTACGAGTTCCCTAAGGATTCGTTAGAATCCGATCCAACAGGGATTCTAGTAAAAAAAAGGAGGTTCTCGGGAGATATAGATATAGAAATA